AATGAAATGCCTGATTAAAGGACTATCTTGATAGGATAAATCAAGTAATTTATATTACTTTCATTAAGCTATATTAAGTAGAATTAAACTACCTCTAAAAACATCAAAAATTCACGTGCTTCATACACTATAATATAACTCCCCAATTATATTATAACATAGAATCACCTCAATTTTTAATTGTTTAATACATCCTTATATTACCCTTAATCTACCTTAAAAAGATAAGCTAAATAAGCTCTTGGGTTCATACCCCAACTATAGAAGTAAATTCTTCTTCTTTTTGATTTTATTTAAACTTTTAAATTATAAAATCCTCTTTCTCATTATATTAATTATAGGAACATTAATTACTATTAGAAGTAATTCGTGAGTCGCTATGTGATTAGGATTAGAATTAAACCTCCTCTCTTTTATTCCAATCATAATCATGAACAAAAATATTTTAACGTCTGAAGCCTCGTTAAAATATTTCTTAGTTCAAACCATAGCATCATCAATTTTTCTAATTTCAATTATTTTTTCTATAATTAATAATGAATCTGAATTCCTAAATTTCCTGAATTTTTCAGAAATCACTTTTATTGTTATAAATCTAAAACTAGGTTCAGCTCCTCTCCATTATTGATTCCCTTCAGTTATAGAAGGCTTATCTTGAATAAACTGTTTTATTTTAATAACCTGACAAAAAATTGCACCCTTTTCCATTATTTCCTATTTAATTCCTAATTTTTATATTTTCTCCTTTTTTATTATCACTTCTATTATTATCGGTGCAGTTGGTGGTCTAAATCACTTATCTTTACGGAAAATTATAGCTTTTTCCTCTATTAATCACTTGGGATGAATAATTCTTTCTATTATAATAAGTAATTCCTTATGATTAATTTATTTCTCAACTTATACAATTATTTCTTTAACAATTTTAATAATTTGTTATTCTACTTTTTCTGATCATTTTTTGCAATTGGTTCATAGATTGAAATCATCACTTCAAATAAAATTAATGTTAATGATTAACCTATTTTCCTTAGGAGGCCTTCCTCCCTTCCTAGGGTTCCTCCCCAAATGATTGGTTATTCAAAATTCTTGTTATTATAATTTTTTATTTCTTAATTTCATCCTTGTTTCATTTAATCTAATTACTTTATTTTACTACATCCGTATTAGCCTTTCTTCTCTTCTTTTTTATACTACACTCCCCAAAATAAATTTTACTATTCTTACACCTTCAATTCTTATTTCTCTTCTTTCCTCTATTTCAATACTAGGTTTATTAGTTTATTCTCTTATTACCTTTAACTAAGGTTTTAAGTTAATTAAACTAATAGCCTTCAAAGCTATAAATAAAACTGTGTTTTAAGCCTTAGTTTTTAAACACCTCTAGATTTGCAATCTAATATCATCATTTTGAATATAAGGCTAGTTTGATAAAGGAGAATTAATCACCTTAGTAAATTTACAATTTACCGCTTATACTCAGCCACTTTACCGCAACGATGATTATTTTCTACCAACCATAAGGACATTGGAACATTATATTTCATTTTTGGAGCATGAGCAGCAATAGTAGGGACTTCACTAAGAATCCTTATTCGGACTGAACTAGGTCAACCTGGATCTTTAATTGGTGATGATCAAATTTATAATGTGATTGTTACCGCTCACGCCTTTGTAATGATTTTTTTTATAGTTATACCTATTATAATTGGGGGTTTTGGAAATTGGCTAGTACCATTAATATTAGCTGCCCCTGATATAGCATTTCCTCGAATGAACAATATGAGATTTTGGCTTCTTCCCCCTTCATTAATTCTACTCTTATCAAGTAGTTTTGTTGAAAACGGAGCAGGAACTGGTTGAACAGTGTATCCACCATTATCCTCATTAATTTCTCATAGAGGTTCTTCAGTTGATCTGGCTATTTTTTCCCTTCACCTTGCCGGGATCTCCTCTATCCTAGGTGCAGTGAACTTTATTACCACCATAATTAATATACGGGCACCAGGCATAACTTTAGATCAAACACCTTTATTTGTTTGAGCAGTAGGAATTACTGCTCTCCTCCTTCTTCTTTCCTTACCAGTTCTTGCTGGAGCCATCACAATATTATTAACAGATCGAAATCTTAATACATCCTTCTTTGACCCCGCAGGGGGTGGAGATCCCATTCTCTATCAACATTTATTTTGATTTTTTGGTCATCCAGAAGTGTATATTCTTATTCTTCCAGGATTTGGAATTATTTCCCATATTATTAGCCAAGAAAGAGGAAAAAAGGAGACATTTGGAACATTAGGGATAATTTATGCTATATTAGCTATTGGGTTATTAGGATTTATTGTATGAGCTCATCATATATTCACTGTTGGAATAGATGTAGATACTCGAGCCTACTTTACATCCGCAACTATGATTATTGCAGTCCCTACTGGTATCAAAATTTTTAGTTGATTAGCTACTCTTCATGGAACACAATTATCCTACAATCCAAGTCTTCTATGATCCTTAGGTTTTGTATTCCTTTTTACTATTGGTGGCTTAACCGGAATTGTTTTAGCTAACTCATCTATTGATATTATTCTCCATGATACTTATTATGTAGTTGCTCACTTCCATTATGTATTATCAATAGGAGCAGTATTCGCCATTATAGCAGGCTTCATTCACTGATATCCTTTATTAACAGGATTATCATTAAATCCATTATGATTAAAAATTCAATTTTTTGTTATATTCATCGGTGTTAATCTTACATTCTTTCCTCAACACTTCCTGGGACTAGCTGGAATACCACGACGATACTCAGATTACCCTGATGCTTACACATCCTGAAACATTCTATCCTCTCTAGGATCAATGATATCATTTATTGGAATCTTATTTTCAATTTTCATTTTCTGAGAAAGATTAACTTCCCATCGAATTATTATAAATTCCTTTCATCTAACTAATTCTTTAGAGTGATACCAAAATCTTCCTCCCGCAGAACATTCCTACTCTGAATTACCCATTTTAAATCTATGCTAATATGGCAGAGAAGTGCGGTGAACTTAAGCTTCATGAATAAAGATTAACTTTTTTTAGTATCGTGTATGGCTACATGATCTAATTTTAACCTCCAAAATAGCGCTTCACCATTAATAGAACAGTTAATCTTTTTTCATGATCATTCATTATTAATTCTGTCAGTCATTACAATAATTGTCTCCTATATAATACTAATAATATTTTTTAATAAAATTAATAATCGTTTCTTACTAGAAGGTCAAACAATTGAAGTAATTTGAACAATCCTCCCCGCTATTACTTTAATTTTCATTGCCCTTCCGTCCCTACGACTACTTTATTTACTTGATGATTCTTATAATCCCTTAATCTCAATTAAATCAATTGGAAATCAATGATACTGATCTTATGAATACATAGATTTTAAAAACAAATTAGAGTTCGAATCCTACATAATCCCATCAAACGAAAGAATAAGAGATTCATTTCGTCTCTTAGATGTTGATAACCGAACAATTTTACCAATAAATATTCAAATTCGTAACTTAGTTACATCAAATGATGTAATTCATTCTTGAACAATTCCTGCATTAGGAGTAAAATCAGATGCTACTCCTGGTCGCTTAAATCAAATCTCCTTCCTCATTAATCGGCCAGGGGTATTCTTCGGACAATGCTCAGAAATCTGTGGTGCCAATCACAGATTTATACCAATTGTAATTGAAAGAATTCCCCTAAAATTCTTCCTAACTTGAGTTTCTAATCATTCATTAGAAAACTAAAAGTTAGTACTGGTCTCTTAAACCATTAATTGGTAATTTACGCTTACCTCTAATGACTTAAGAAATTAGTTAAAATATAACATTAATATGTCAAATTAAAATTATTATTTAAATAATATTTCTTTATTCCTCAAATGTCCCCAATAAGATGAATAACTTTAATATTATTTTTCATTATAATAATTTTAATTATAGTGACCTTGAATTATTTTTTAATTAACTATTCCTCTCCTCGAAAAATCATTTTTAAAAAAAAGCAAAACGCTAATATGAACTGAAAATGATAACAAACTTATTCTCATCATTTGATCCTATTTCCAGAATCTTTAATTTCTCATTAAACTGAATAAGAACATTAATTGGAATATTCCTAATCCCTTTAATATTTTGAACTTTACCAAACCGTTTAACAATTTTATGACTTAACTTATTAAATATTCTTCATGATCAATTTAAAACCTTATTACTACCTAACGGGAAAGTAGGATCCACTATTATCTTCGTCTCCACTTTTTCTTTTATTTTATTTAATAATTTCATAGGATTGTTTCCATATATTTTCACTTCCTCTAGACACCTTTCATTCACCTTATCATTAGCATTACCATTATGATTATCCTTTATATTATATGGTTGATTAACAAAAACCAATCACATATTTATTCACCTTGTTCCCCAAGGAACCCCTCCAATTCTTATACCCTTTATAGTCTGTATTGAATCCATTAGAAATATTATTCGACCTGGGACCCTAGCCGTTCGATTAACAGCCAATATAATTGCTGGCCATTTATTATTAACATTATTAGGAAACACAGGACCCCTAACCATAAACTCTTTAATTCTATTTCAAATTTTAATTATTTCCCAACTACTCTTATTAATTCTTGAAATCGCTGTATCCATTATTCAATCATATGTCTTTGTTGTTTTAGCAACATTATACTCTAGAGAAGTTAATTAAATGAAAATTTATAATAATCATCCATTCCATTTAGTTAATTTAAGACCATGACCATTAACAGGTGCTATTGGTGCTATAACTATAGCATCCGGATTAATTAAATGATTTCATCAATTTAATCCATCCCTTTTATACCTAGGATTTTTAATCAATCTTCTCACAATATTTCAATGATGACGAGATATTACACGCGAAGGGACATATCAAGGACTTCACACCTCTTCAGTAAATATAGGATTACGCTGAGGAATAATCCTTTTTATTATTTCAGAAGTTTTCTTTTTTCTCTCATTCTTCTGGGCTTTTTTTCACAGTTGTCTGTCCCCCAATATTGAAATCGGATCAATTTGACCCCCTTTAGGAATCACAACTTTCAATCCTATACATATTCCTCTTCTTAATACTGCCATTCTTCTTGCATCCGGAATTACAGTAACTTGAGCTCATCATTCTTTATTAAACAGAAATTTTAATCAATCAATCCAAAGATTATTCTTTACTATTACTCTAGGAATCTACTTTACTATCCTTCAAGCATATGAATATATTGAAGCACCCTTTACAATTTCAGATTCCATTTATGGATCTTCTTTCTTTATATCAACTGGATTTCATGGAATTCACGTTATTATTGGAACATCATTTTTAATGATTTGTTTATTACGTCATTTAAACTTCCATTTTTCTTCTAATCACCACTTTGGATTCGAAGCTGCAGCATGATATTGACACTTTGTAGATGTCGTTTGATTATTTTTATACCTTTCAATTTACTGATGAGGAAATTAATTGATAAGTATATTAGTACATTTGACTTCCAATCAAAAAGATTGATCTTTCAAATCAATTAATTTACTCGTTTATTTCTTTTTCTTTTACTCTAGTAATATTAACAACTTTATTAATTATTTTATCAATATCAATTTCTAAAAAATCCATTATAGATCGAGAAAAATCCTCACCATTCGAATGTGGATTTAATCCAAAATCTAATGCACGCCTACCATTTTCATTACGATTTTTTATAATTGCTATTATTTTCTTAATTTTTGATATTGAAATTACTATTCTTCTTCCTATATTCATCTCCTATAACTTCATAAATCCTCTATTTTGATTCTTATCATTTTCCTTTTTCATTTTCATTTTACTGCTAGGATTATACCATGAATGAAATCAAGGTATCCTTGATTGATCATTATAGGGTTATAGTTAACTATAACATTTAATTTGCAATTAAAAGGTATTGACATGTTCAATTAACCTTAAATAAGAAGCAATTTGCATTCAGTTTCGACCTGAAAGAAAGATATTTTTATCCTTATTTACCATTTGCAAATAACTTTATTATTTATATATTGAAAATATATTGTTTTAATTAAACTATACAAATTTATATATATATATATATATATATTATTTTACACAAATATAGAAATATTAACGGAATCGAACCGCTATTAATTTAAGTTAGCAGCTTAATTAAATTCATTCTATTTCCTTAGCTGGAATATTAAATTCAATTATATTATTAACAATAATATACCTCTTTTTGGTTTCAACTAAAACTTGAAGTTTCCCATTTAAAGACTACTCAATCTCCTTAATATCTTCAATATTATGCTCTACATAAGCTATTTAAATAAATTAATAAACTTATTGCAATTAAAATAAATCAAAAATAAAATCTTATTAAAAAAATCCTAAAATCTCTTAATTGATTAAGTTGTATTCCTATCGAATATATTTTAATAAATTTAAAAATTCCTTGTCCTCCCAATTCTTCTATTCAACCTCCTTCAAATACCTTAATTAAATTGTAACCCAATTCCAAAGGATATTTTCTTAGAACTTGGGTAGAAATATAAGGTATATTCCATATAGACCCTAAAAAATTCACTAACTTATAAAATTTCATTAATTCAAATCTCGTAAACCCTTCCAACTTTCTTAATTCATATCCTAAAATCCCTCCTACTATTCTAACAATTATCGTTAATATTTTATAAGATATACTCAAACAAATCATTTCTAAATTTTCCATAATAACCCATCTTAGAATTCTTCCCCCTATAACTGCTAATACAGTTATTAACATTATAGGTAAAATCATACCTCATTCTCCATCTCCAATTCCATGATAGCAAAAGAAATTAAATTCTCTTCTTATTGTATAATATACTAAACGAAAAGAATACATCACGGTTAATCCCGTGGAAATAAAAACCATTAAAAATATGATTATATTTATATTTCTCATTAAAAATTTTTCCAAAATTAAATCCTTAGAATAAAATCCAGCCAAAAAAGGTATTCCACATAAGGCTAAATTAGAAACATTAAAACAAACTGAAATTATTGGTATATTCACTAAACATCCTATTCCCCGAATGTCCTGTAATCCATTCAAATTATGAATAATTACTCCAGCACATAAGAACAACAATGCCCTAAAAATAGCATGTGTTAATAAATGAAAAAATGCCAAGTCCACTATCCCTAACCCGATTGTAGTTATTATTAATCCCAATTGTCTTAGTGTTGATATAGCAATAATTTTTTTCAAATCATTTTCCAAATTTGCCATTACCCCTGCTATTAGTATAGTCAAACAGCCAATTATTCTAATAAATCACAACATTCCTATTCCTTCTAATAACCTAAAAAAACGAATTAATAAATAAACTCCTGCAGTAACAAGAGTTGATGAATGGACTAAAGCAGAGACAGGGGTAGGCGCAGCTATTGCAGCAGGCAATCAAGAAGAAAAAGGAATCTGAGCTCTCTTTGTTATTGCCGCTAACATAACCATCATAGAAATCATTCTAAATTCTATCTTATCCACTTCCATATAATAGTAAAAATTTCATCTACCACAATTTAATATTCACGCAATTCTAATTAATAATCCTACATCACCCACACGATTTCTTATGGCAGTCAATATTCCTGCAGAATAAGAATATTCATTTTGATAATAAATAACTAAACAATAAGAAACCAACCCCAATCCATCCCATCCTAATAAAATTCTAATTAAATTAGGACTAATAATTATCATTATTATTGAAAAAACAAACATTAATACAATAATAACAAATCGATCCAATCTCCTATCCCCAAATATATAGGTATTTCTATATAAAATTACTAAAGAAGAAATAAATAAAACCAATCTCATAAATAAGATAGATTTAAAATCCATTAACACTCTAAAATAAATTCTTCTTGAATTAAATATTAATAACTCTCACTCACAAAAATATACTAATTTTCTCAATAACAAAAACAATCCACCAATAAACATAATTATTCTAATTATAAACATAATAACAAAAGACAACTTACAAATATAATTCCTATAAGAAATTACTTAATGAAAAACCTTCTCCTTTGATTCCACAAATCAATATTTCTCAATAAACTAATTAAGTATGTTCATAAACAAAAATATTCTCTAAACATCACTAAAATATTTAAAGGTAACCAATGAAATAATATTAAAGCATATTCAGCTAATTTCCCCCCTCTAAAAGAATATACACCAGAATAAAATTTGCCATGTTGACTATAAGAATATAAATATAATCTATACCCAGCACTAAGAAATGATATCACACCTAATCAAATCCCATTAAAAGAATTTCATCTAATTAATCTTATAAACAATCCCATTTCAGCTATTAAATTTAATGAAGGAGGAGCTGCTATATTGGAAGAACATAACAAAAATCATCACAATCTCATTCTTGGTATTAAAGTCAATATCCCTTTATTAATTATTATTCTTCGTCTCCCAGTACGTTCATAACAAGTATTAGATAAACAAAATAAACCTGATGAACATAAACCATGTCTAATTATTATAGTATAAGCTCTTATTATTCCCCAACCATTTAATGTTATTAAACCCCCTAATAGAATTCCTATATGTCTAACCGACGAATAAGCAATTAAAGACTTTATATCTACTTGCCGTAAACAAATGCATCTTACTAAACATCCACCAATTAATCTAATTCTAATTCATAAAAAATTAAACTTTACTCCGACTTCTACTATTAACTTGAATATTCGTAATAATCCATATCCCCCCAATTTAAGTAATACTCCTGCCAAAATTATAGAACCTGCTAAAGGTGCTTCTACATGAGCCCTAGGTAATCATAAGTGAACTAAAAACATTGGTATTTTAACTAAAAAAGCCCCAATTAATCTTATGTATATTAACAAATTTTTCACTTCACAACCTTCCATTAAATTAAACTCTAATGTTCCCTTATCTCTCAAAATCTTCAACACACCAATTAATATAGGTAATGAAGCTAACAATGTATAAAATAATAGGTAAATTCCAGCTTGAATCCGCTCAGGTTGATATCCCCATCCAATAATCAAAATTAAAGTTGGAATCAATCTAGCCTCAAAAAATAAATAAAATCCAATTATTCTTAATATTCTAAAAGATAAAACTAAAAATAATAGTAAGATCAAAATTAAAAACAAAAAAAACTTTTCATTTAATCCAAATTTCCTAACTCTAACTCTAGCTAAAACCATTAATAAACTAATCCAAACTCTTAATATAATTAATCCATATGACATTAAATCAATTCCTATTCCTATTCCCACATACTCAATTTCTAAACCTAAAACAATCTTCAATATAAAAATAAATATTAACAATATTAGTATAATCTGAACCATATATCAATTCACAAAATATAAACCTCTAAAAGGGATCATAAAAATAATAAACATTAAAAACTTAATCATTTACTTCAATAAACAAAATAATCCAAAATAATCATTTCCATAAGAACGAATTATTGAAACTAAAATTCCTAATCCTAAAGCCCCTTCACACACAACAAAAACTAAATATACAATTAATATATGTTTATTATAATCTATCATACTTAATATAATTATAAACAACAAATATACTATCAAAACCATATATTCTAATCTCAATAACACAATTAATAAATGTTTTCGCTTTCTACAAAACATTCATATTCCTCTTATATATATAAATACAATCAAAACAGTCAACATAACTTCCATTAGTTTTAATAGTTTAAATAAAACACTGGTCTTGTAAATCAGAATTGATTGGTATCTTAAAACTTCAAAGAAAGAGTTTCCCCTATCATTAATCTCCAAAACTAATATTTTAATTAAACTACTCTTTGACCTCTATTTGACATTAAAATAATTTTATTAACCATAATTTTTACCAATTTCATTTTCTTGACATTAACTCATCCCCTATCAATTACAATTACTATTATTATTCAATCCTTATCTATTTGCTTGTTTATATCCCTTTTTATATATTCTTCCTGATTTTCCTACATCTTATTCTTATCATTCTTGGGTGGAATACTAGTAATTTTTATTTATATAACAACTCTCGCATCAAACGAACTGATAAACCTTCCCAAAATCCCACTTCTCATTTTTATATTCATTTGCTCACTATTTATAATTAAATATATCTCTTTTTATCCACTTTTTCCATTACCTAAAAATAATGAATTGATAGAATCTTATGATAACTTAACACAAATATTAATATTCCCCAATATCACAACTTGTATTATATTAATTATCTATCTCCTAATTACTATAATCGCTGTAATTAAAATTAGAAACATAAATCAGGGAACTCTCCGTCATTCCACTTATGAATAAGCCCTTACGAATTACACACCCCCTTATAAAAATTCTAAATAACTCCCTAATTGATCTTCCATCACCCTCAAATATTTCATCATGATGAAATTTTGGATCTCTCCTAGGAATTTGTTTGTTAATTCAAATTCTTACAGGACTATTTCTAGCTATGCATTATTGTGCTAATATTGAAATAGCATTTGATAGTGTAATTCACATTTGTCGAGATGTTAATTACGGATGATTATTACGTGTAATCCATGCAAATGGAGCTTCCATATTCTTTGTTTGTCTATACATTCATGTAGCCCGAGGAATTTATTATAATTCATATAATTTAATTCTTACCTGAACAATTGGAGTCCTAATTTTATTTATAGTTATAGCAACCGCTTTTGTAGGGTATGTCCTACCATGAGGACAAATGTCTTTTTGAGGAGCCACAGTTATTACAAACCTCTTATCCGCTATTCCTTATCTAGGAACAGACTTAGTGCAATGAATTTGAGGTGGCTTCTCGGTAGATAATGCTACTCTATCTCGCTTTTTTACCTTCCATTTTATTCTCCCTTTTATTGTTCTAGCCCTCGTAATTATTCATTTACTTTTTCTCCATCAAACCGGGTCCTCTAATCCTATTGGGGTAAATTCTAATCTAGATAAAATTCCATTTCACCCATTCTTTACCTTTAAAGACCTATTTGGCTTTATTATAATAATCATACTATTAACATTACTAAGATTAATAAATCCTTATTATTTAGGAGATCCGGATAATTTCATCCCAGCTAATCCCCTAGTCACACCAATTCATATTCAACCCGAATGATACTTTCTATTTGCATATGCAATCTTACGATCAATTCCCAACAAATTGGGAGGTGTAATTGCTTTAATTCTATCTATTGCTATCCTATTTCTCTTACCATTTTTAAATAAAAATAAATTTCAAAGAACCTCCTTTTATCCTTTAAATCAAATCCTTTTCTGATTCTATTGTTCCATCATCATTTTATTAACTTGGATTGGTGCTCGACCTGTAGAAGAACCTTTCATTATTACAGGTCAAATTCTCACAATCTTATACTTTAGATTCTTCTTATTAAACACACTATCCCAATGAATTTGAGACTTTTTAACAAACTAGTTAATAAGCTTAAAGCACTTGTCTTGAAAACAAGAGATAGAAATGAGTAGTTTCTATTAACTTCCTAGTATTCTACCTTTGTCTCAGTTAACTATTAAAATTATAAAGCCTATATAAAATAACATTATATTTAACGATAAAGGTAAATAACTTTTTCAAGTTAAATTTATTAACTTATCATATCGTATTCGTGGCAAAGTTCCACGAACTCAAATGAATCTAAATATTATTAAAATCATCTTAACATAAAATCCTAAAGAAAAGTCTCCACCTAAAAACAATAACACTGTTATTATTCTCATAAACATGATTCTAGAATATTCAGCCATAAAAATTAAAGCAAAACCCCCTCTTCTATATTCAATATTAAATCCTGACACAAGTTCCGATTCTCCTTCCGCCAAATCAAAAGGAGTTCGATTAGTCTCAGCTAAACAAGAAACAAATCAACAAATAAATAGAGGAAACATAAAAATCATAAATCAAATATAATCTTGATATACTGAAAATAGACCTAATCAATAACCCTCTACATAACCTACCACTCTTAACAACAATAAAATCATTCTCACTTCATATGAAATTGTTTGAGCAACAGCCCGTAACCCCCCAATTAAAGCGTAAACTCTATTTGAAGATCATCCTGCTAACATAACAGAATAAACTCCCATTCTCGTTACACAGAAAAAAAACAATATTCCTAAATCAATTCTATTCATTCCTTCCAAAAAAGGAAATACTAATCAAACAAATAAAGATAAAAATAGTATTATTAAAGGACAAAATCTATAAACATAAAAATTAGATACTAAAGGATAAGTCTGCTCCCTACAAAAAAGCCTAATAGCATCAGAAAAAGGCTGTAATAATCCCATAACTCTAACCTTATTAGGACCCTTTCGTAATTGAATATAACCTAATACCTTACGTTCCAACAACGTAAAAAAAGCTACAGAAATTAATACACATACTACTAATAGAAAATAACTTCCAAACCATAAAATAAATTCATTCAACTCCAATATTATATGTATAATTCACTTACATTCATGAATTCTAAACCCACCGCACTTCTCTGCCAATATAACCTTATTTTTCCATAAAATAAAAATTATTTCAAATATTAGGTCCTTTCGTACTAAAATATTTTTCTTATTTTGAGATAGAAACCAACCTGGCTCACACCGGTTTGAACTCAGATCATGTAAGAATTTAAAGGTCGAACAGACCTATTTAACTAACTTCTGCACCAGCTAATAATCTTAATCCAACATCGAGGTCGCAATCTTCGTTATTAATATGAACTTTCTAACAAAATAACGCTGTTATCCCTAAGGTATCTTAATCTTCCTTCCTAAATTAAGGATCCAAAATTCTTCAATTCAAGTTTATAATACTCAAGAAGTTTATATATTCCCGTATCACCCCAATAAAATATCAAAAACAATAAATCCCAATTAAACCACATGATAATATTATTGAATTCAATATAAAGATCTATAGGGTCTTCTCGTCCCCAAAACTCATTTAAGCTTTCTAACTTAAATATAAAATTCAATTTACTTATCTAGTAGACAGCTGATATCTCGAAAAACCATTCATTCCAGTTCCTAATTAAGAAACTAATGATTATGCTACCTTTGTACAGTCAAAATACTGCAGCCCTTTAATTAACTTCAGTGGGCAGGCCAGACTTTTAATTAAAACTAAAAGCCATGTTTTTGTTAAACAGGCGGACATCTCAATTTTTGCCTAATTCCTTTAAACAAATTCAACATTTCAATACAATACATTTCACAATTTTACTAATTTCATCAATATAAATAAAACATTATTATTATATTCCAATTTTCAATAAAATATTAATCTTATATAAATCAAAATAAATCCTATTATAACATAATTACTTTAATTCCCACTTATAAGAATATAATTACCTTAACTTAAATTTTAATATAATTTTAAATACCAAGCTTTTCCCCAATATCTTTAAATTTAAACATCTCCACTAACATTATTTTTAATACCAATATTTAAATTCTAAATTAAATTTATTTCTTGAAAAACCAGATATCAAGAAAAACGAATAACTTTTCATTTCCATCGTTCAATTGTAAATCTTTTTGTCACAAAAACTCAATTTAAACAATAAATCTTTTCTTTTCGGGAATACATAATTTAATGAGCCTAATTAATAAACCCTGATACAAAAGGTACACATATCTTTCTTCTTTTTAAAAAAATTTTCACATATTTCAACTATCCTTCCTTTTCAGTTCAACTCAATTAAAGCCTTTCTATAAACTATACTTAACTTTTATCTAAATAAAATTATTTTTCCTAACTTCTAACTAATAAATTTTATTTACTCCTTCTCCTTCCATAATAATATGACATTCTAGATACATTTTCCAATACATCTACTCTGTTACGACTTATCTCACCTATAATGAGAGCGACGGGCGATGTGTGCATGTTTTAGGGCCTAAATCAACTTAAATAAAACTAAGTTTACTTTCAAATCCTCCTTAAATATGTAATTCTATTAACATTCCGTTATAAATACTCATTTTATTGTAATCCATTTCCTCTTAACTATAAGCTGCACCTTGACCTGACATACAATAAATTCACATTTAAAGAAAATTCCTCCTCTCCTTAAAACATTCTTACGACGGCGGTATACAAACTAAATAAATCAAGTACTTATTATCGTGTATTTTCGATTATGGAACAGATTCCTCTGAACGGACTAAAACACCGCCAAATTCTTTAGGTTTCAAGCCTGTATCTAATACTACCTCTATCTTTCCCAATCTAATTAATAATAATAGGGTATCTAATCCTAGTTTCTTACATTATTTCCTAAGCTTCAAAATATAAATTTTAATACCCCAACTAATAATATTTCACCAAAACTAATTAATCCTATCCATTAAAATAACTTTCTTACTCTAACTAATATTAATTATTCACATTTCGTGTCTAACCGCGGATGCTGGCACACTTTATTCCAACATTAATAAAATTAGCTCTATCTAAATTAAATTAATTGTAAAATCCCAAAGACTGGATAATAAACTTTTCTAAACAATTATTTCCCATGTCAAACTAATTTATCATAATCAAATTGGCTAGAATAAAACCATTTAATTAATCAAAACATTTGATTCCCACAAAATCTATCCAATGTAAACGAATAGCTTTAATTAAGCTATATTTTGTTGGATATCATCAGAAATTTTACTTAATTTCCCCCTTTTTAAGTAAAATTTCTGATGATATCCAACAAAATGTTTCTAATCATTACTCGTGTATACACGTATATAATTTATATATTAATATATAATTACATAATAATATACATATATATTAATAGTATAATAAGGTATATTAATTAATAAGTTTTTATTGAATTATAAATTTTAACTATTAATATGCTACTTTACTTAAACATAAATATTATATTAAACAATTATTTAAAATAATTTCTATAGGAATGGATATTCCAGGATATATGATGTAAACAAATCTTTTAAATATTAATTATAATTGTTATACGCATTCAAATATAATGATATTAAATAATTCTTATATATTAATAAAATATATTTAATTAATTAATTAAAGTGTATATATATATATACCTTATTAACCCTGCCAAAAAAAATTTTTTTTTTGTGCATAATTTGCACAAAATTTTGCAATTTTTAAAATTTCCCAATTTCCTGAACCGGCGCATTAAAATGCGTATTAAAATACACCAAAAAACTTTTTTCAAA